AAAGAGCAAAGAAAGGTTCTTTCTTTTGTAGGCTTTATATTCTCTACGGCGTCAACCATAAGTTTGATTACATCGCGTTCAGGGGCAGTGAACTAGGTTTTGGTATTCCTTCTCGAGCTTCTATTTCCTCCGTTAAAGGAGATTCAGGAAAAGATGGAATAGGAAGACGTGTTTCCAGAACAAACAAGATACGGGTTAAGAAGAGGAAGTTAGCAAAGTTAGACAAGATTGGAATGGGCATAGGAACATGTATTGATGTACCAGATCGGCTAATGCTCCCAGGTTGATGCGATGTATTCCACCAGTTGACTGAAAACTTGATTATTGGTATATCGATCGGTCCAACACGGATTGAAATAGAAGCCGGTTCGACAGGAAGCTTTTGAAAACGCAGTGCACCCAGGTAAATAAGAAACGAGATGAATACAGAGGTTAAACGAGCATCCCACACCCAAAAGGTGCCCCACATAGGTCTTCCCCGAAACCCCCCAGTAACTAAGGTAAACAACGTAAAAAAAGCACCCATTTCTGTACCGGTTCCGGAAGAGCGAAGAAAAAGGGGATGTTTTGTTAATAGGAACAAGAAAGTGTTTATAGCCGTAACGATATAAACAAGAATACTCATCCGAGCCGCAGGAACATGTACATACAGAATACGAGAATTTCCACCTTGTTGAAGATCTAGTGGTGCTACCCGAAGACTTAAATGAATAGCCATCGCTGTTAAGAACAACCGAGATCCAATGAGAATTTGCGCGTAGCTTCTGGTCTTTGACATCAAAAAATAAGGTTGTAATAACGAAAGGGACATCTGCTAATTTTGTCCTAGCTAGTGGAACAAGAAAGACATGGATCTATATTCAATACGAAATCAAAGGATTTCCCCGAATTCCCCCTGCTTTGTTTTCGCTCCGCTCGTGCGTGGCATTCCTTGCTCGCGCCCTATCTCGTTGAGGGCATACCGGGAAGAAAAAAAAAGATAACTGGATTTGTGACCTTATGAATGAGGGGCCCCCATCCTTGAAAAAAGCCGAGTTTTGCACCTTTAGTACTTCAGTAGGGCAAAAGGCTTCTCGCGGGTCCTTTTTCAAGCCCATCTCGAATACGATGCGGTAGGGTACTCGTGACCCTGCTGGTGCCCTACTCAACGCATTAGGCACTGCCTCACACTTCAATGCCCTATAAGTAAGGCCCCAGCTTTTAGGCTTCCTACTTAAGGCATCCGCGACCCGGTTGGAGAATGACCCTTATGGCCCTGACGCACCATATCAATCAAACTTGGCAAGTTTGTCTTGCTTGCCATCGTCCCTGTTTTGGCGTGAGTTTATTCTGGGTCAGGAAGTCACTCGCCGCCACATTATCCGTCTTGACCACAAATCGTGACCCGCCTCCACGTTCTCAAGTAGTGCACTATTGCTGTCATCTCCTTCTCTTGGACCACGCCTTTCGGTCTCATTGAGCTTTCGGCTCTCATATGCTACTGGGTTACCTTATTGTACTAGCACACCGCCCACTTATAGGGCATAGCTAATAGAATTTTGAGTATGGGGCGCATCCGTGTGTACTTCAAATGGCTTAGTGTGAATCTGGCAACTGCAATACGGGGTCATCAATCACTGCCTGCTTTAGGTCCTCAAAAGCTCTTTGACACTCTGGAGATCAGTGCAGTGCCTTAGCCCTGAACAACAAATTATTCTGAGGCGGATATTTTTGAGTTGAGTAGCCCTCTTCGAGTAACTTACGAAGAATCTTCGGTAATAGTTCACGAGCCCTAAAACCGATCTTAGCTCACTCACCTTGGTAGGTGCTTGCCATTCCTCGATGGCTCTGATGCCCATCCAATGCCGGATCTTCGCTTCGCATAAAAGAAGAAAGGCCAAAGGAGCATTTCTTTTTCTTTACATAGAGGCGATTCTTCCTTAATACCTTCAAAACGGTCCGGAGGTGGCTAACGTGGTCGTTTAACGAATAGCTATAGCCCACGATCAAAGTCTACCACCTGTTGTCTAAGTACGGGTGGAATAGCTCATTGTGGAGGGTGCAAAACGTGGCCAGGGGCATTGGTGAGTCCAAAAGGCATAAAAAAAGAAAACGCCCCCTTATTTTATTAGTAAGGTTGCTTGCTTGTCACACAGATCGTCTTTGGCTCGTCTCCTTCCGCGATACGCACTTGGTAGTAGCCCGACCGTAGATCCAACTTCGAGAAGTATCTCGCGCTGGGCTTTGAAGTCTGCAATCAAAGTGGATACTTGTTTGTTCTTGATGGTTAGGTTACCTTGTTGGGCGCTCGATAATCAATGCACAAGGCTACCGCTTCTTCTGGAATAAATCAAACAGGGGCTCCCCCCCGGGAAAAACAGCTTTGGAGGCGCCTCAATGAGTTCCAACAATTCTTTCCTGAGTTCAACCAATCCCCTTAACTAATAGATGCTAGTTGGGGGCCATCCGCTAAACCCAGCCCCAGTCTAAGTAGTTGGGGGGTTGGCGTTCACTATTAAGC